TTAGAGTTTTTTTTTTCCCTTCCTGGCGGTATCAAGATGCCACTGTGTCGGGATATCTTATCTGTCTTGTCCGGAAAATGGATATCCCCGGAAAAAATTTTTAGTTCAATCCTTTTTTTTTTTCTCTCCACTCGGATCAACCCGCCGACTTGGCTTCTTATATTTAAAGTGATTTGTGTATCGACTCCAATGATACTATAGTTCTGTACCATTATGGCAGAGGATTCGGGTAAAATATGCACTTCTTCGGGAATGAAAAAAAAGCGATCTACTTTCATTTCGTATTTTGTCTTCAATTTTTGGACTCCTCGATACTCAATCATATCCTCTTTTTGGATGATTGAGTCCGTCTTTAGAGTCCCATATTTAAGAATTCCGGAACTCTTTCTTCTGTATCTAGGATCATCAAAAAAAGCAAAAATACTATTTCTACGGAAAATACCATTTACGGGTATTTCAATTGAGATACCTGAATGCGGTATGAATTCTTTCTCTTGCTCTTGAATCGATTGGAATGGAATGAGAAATCTATTTCTTCGCCTTTTTGCTAATAAATCCGAGTTCTCATGAAAAATATCAGAATATATCAAATTATAATGACTAGTACCTGCGATTCCATTCAATTCTGAATAATCGGGAATCCCGGATTTTTTTTTATCATAAAAATCCGAACTCAAAAATTTTTGGCTTGCTTGATCATTATTCCCTGAGAGGATAGAAATAGATTTTCTTTCGATGGAAAGAAAGGGTATGTTCATTTGATCTTGATCTTTGTGGATCGAAAAAAGAATTAGACTAGATCCGCATGAACCTCCCGATAATATCCATAAATGACTTGTTTTTGGTAAGAGGTGGACGTTACTATATGTAAATTCGGGCGCATGGGACACATCAGTACTCCAGTGCATTTCGCCCTCTGAGTCAGAATAAATATATTTTCTAACCTTCTCTTTAAAATGAAAAGTGTATGTTCCCTCGCGAATCTCAGCAATCACCTGTTCTGATTTCACATATTGATAATTTTGAACTAAAAGAAAACTTTTTGGTGGAATAGTCACGCTATGTATAACATCTTCGCTCTCAATAATTACAGACAAGTCTATATAACATAGAAAGGCAGGATGTCCGTGACGTGTACGTGTAGGATGAACCAAATCCTCATTGAATTTTATTTTTCCATTATAAGGGGCTCGTACATGTTCGGCAGTACCTCCTGTAAATACTCCGCCGGTATGAAAGGTTCTTAATGTTAGTTGAGTCCCCGGTTCGCCAATAGATTGACCCGCAATAATACCTACAGCTTCCCCCAATTCAACTAGGTCACCATGAGTGGGGCTCCGACCATAACATAATCGACAGATCCAAGACGTACTCCGACAAGTAAAGGGAGTTCGAATAGATATTGATTGTGTTCCAAAGGTTATTAATCGGTTGACAAGTCCAACCCCAATATCTTGATTTCGAAAGGCGACACATCGGGAACCTATGTATATATCGTCTGCTAAGACACGACCAATTAATGTTTGAATAAAAATTCTTTCTGACATCATCCGATTTTTATTTCGAGGACTCACGGAAATCCCTCGGATAGTGCCACAATCTGTTCTACGTACAACAATATGTTGAACTACTTCAACAAGTCGACGCGTAAGATATCCAGCATCTGATGTGCGTACAGCAGTATCTACAACTCCTTTACGGGCTCCATAGCAAGAAATAATATATTCTGTTAAAGATAGTCCTTCGCGTAAATTGCTTTGAATAGGTAAATCAATCATTTGTCCTTGGGGATCCGACATTAATCCTCTCATACCTACTAATTGATGTACTTGAGATGCATTTCCCCTAGCCCCCGAAAAAGACATCATATGGACTGGGTTGAAAGGGTCCGTCATCCTAAAATTAGGATTCATTTCTTGTCGCAAATATTCACTTGTAGCATACCAAATCTCAATAGATTGGCGTAATTTTTCTACCGCATGTACATTCCCATAATGATGGTGTTTTTCCAAAATCAAACTTTGTTGTTCAGCATCTTGGACAAGCCAGCCTTTGGAAGGTATCGTTAAAAGATCATCAATTCCTAATGAAATGGATGTAGCAGTGGCTTGCTGGAAACCTAGAGTCTTTACTTGATCTAGGATGTGTGATGTATATGCCATCCCGAAGTGATCTATTAATCGGCTAATAAGTCGTTTAATAGCAGTTCCATCTATCACTTTATTGTGAAATACCAGATTGGCCCGTTCCGCCATAAGTACCTCCATATTCTGCTGAATGGGATTCGACAATGAGTTTGAGTCAATGATTGCAAAACTTCCTTTTCTCGATCTTGATTTGCGTAGAATTTTAGGTCAAGAACTATGCTACGGTCCGAGTTGAATCGGAGAGGTCTGAATTCACACGGGTGTCCTAGAATGACTTTTTTTTTAATACCATATTATTAGGTATCATACGAACAGGCTTGAGAAAAACCTTGTATAGCTTCCTCGATTTCTCG